TACATATGGTAATGTTCATCTATTATTAAAAACAAGTCATTTATGGATATTAGCAGGAGGTTTGTGCAGATCTAGTATAGTGTCTTTTTCGCTCCACAAGGATCAAGATCAAATGAATCCTCATGCTTTTTCTGTCGAAGAAAGATATATCTCTGATCTATCAATGACTAACGGTCGAGTAAGATATAAATTGTTAGATACTTCTGATAAAAAAGATAAGAAAATTCTTGACTATTCAACAAGACCTGATCAAACCATATATAATGGTCGTTGGAATATTATATATCCTTCTATTATCCAAGGGAATTCTTATTTCTTGGCGAAAAAGCGAAGAAATAGATTCATCATCCCATTACAATATGATCAAAAACGAGAGAATGAACTAATACCCTGTTTTGGTATTTCTATTGAAATACCAAAACAGGGTATTTTACGTAGAAATAGTATTCTTGCTTTTTTTGATGATCCACGATACAGAAGAAATAATTCGGGAATTACTAAATATGGGACCGTAGAGGTCAATTCAATTATAAAAAAAGAGGATTTGATTGAGTATAGAGGATCAAAAGAATTTATTCCGAAATACCAAATGAAAGTAGATCGTTTTTTTTTTATTCTCGAGGAAGTGCATATTTTACCTGGATCTTCATTGATAATGGTCCAGAACAATAGTATCATTGGAGTAGATACACAACTCGCTTTAAATACAAGAAGTCGAGTAGGCGGATTAGTCCGCCTGGAGAGAAAAAAAAAATATATTGAACTAAAAATATTTTCCGGAGATATTTATTTTCCTGGAGAGGCAGATAAGATATCTAGGCACAGTGGCATTTTTATACCACCGAAAACAAAAAAAAAAAATTCTAAGGAATCAAAAAAATTGAAAAATTGGATCTATGTCCAACGGATCACACCCACGAAGAAAAAGTATTTTGTTTCGGTTCGACCCGTAGTCACATATGAAATAACTGATGGCATAAATTTAGCAACACTTTTTCCTCAAGATCTCTTGCGGGAAAAGGATAATGTCCAACTTAGAGTTGTCAATTATATCCTTTATGGAAATGGCAAGTCAATTCGAGGAATTTTTCACACAAGTATTCAATTAGTTCGCACTTGTTTAATATTGAATTGGGATCCAGAACAAAATGGTTCTTCGAAAGAGATTCGTGTTTCCTTTATTGAGGTAAAGGGAAATGATCTGATTCGAAATTTCATGAGAATTGAGTTAGTAAAGTCCAGCATTTCGTATATCGGAAAAAGATATGATAGGGCAAGTTCAGGATTGATTTCCGATAATGGATTAGATCGTACAAATATAAATCCTTTTTACTGCAAGGTTAGTATTCAATTACTTACACAACATCAAGGTACTATTGGTACATTGTTGAATCGAAATAAGGAATGCCAATCTTTGATAATTTTGTCATCATCCAATTGTTCTCGAATTGGTCCATTCAATGGTTCGAAATATAACATGATAAAAGAATCGGATCCCATAATCCCAATTAAGGATTTGTTGTGTCCTTCGGGGACTATTGTCCCTAAAATGGTAAATTTATATTCATTTTACCATTTAATAACTTATAATCAGATTTTGTTAAAGAAATATTTGCTACTTGGTAATTTTCAACATACTTTCCAAGTACTTGAAGTACTTAAATACTGTTTAATAGATGAAAATAGGAGGATTTATAATCCCGATCCATGCAGTAACATCATTTTGAATCCATTCCATTTGAATTGGCATTTTCTCCATCACGATTGTTGGGAAGAGACATCTACAATAATTAGCCTTGGACAATTTTTTTGTGAAAATATATGTCTATTCAAATACAAACCGCACATAAAAAAATCTGGGCAAATTATAATTGTTGATGTTGACGCTTTAATTATAAGATCCGCTAAGCCCTATTTAGCCACTCCAGGAGCAACTATTCATGGCCATTATGGTAAAATATTTTACGAAGGAGATACATTAGTTACATTTATATATGAAAAATCAAGATCTGGTGACATAACACAAGGTCTTCCAAAAGTGGAACAAATCTTAGAAGTACGTTCGATTGATTCAATATCAATGAACCTTGAAAGGAGAGTTGAAGGTTGGAACAAAGGTATACCAAAAATTTTTGGAATCCCCTGGGGATTCTTGATTCAAGCCGAGCTAACCATAGCTCAAAGTCGTATCTCTTTGGTTAATAAAATCCAAAGGGTTTATCGATCTCAGGGGGTACAGATCCATAATAGACATATAGAGATTATTGTACGTCAAGTAACATCAAAAGTGTTGGTTTCAGAAGATGGAATGTCTAATGTTTTTTCACCCGGGGAATTAATTGGATTGTTGCGAGCGGAACGAGTGGGGCGCGCTTTGGACGAAGCGATCTCTTATCGCGCAATCCTATTGGGAATAACAAGGACATCTTTGAATACTCAAAGTTTCATATCCGAAGCAAGTTTTCAAGAAACCGCTCGAGTTTTAGCAAAAGCTGCTCTACGAGGTCGTATTGATTGGTTGAAAGGCCTGAAAGAGAATGTTGTTCTAGGTGGAATTATACCTGTTGGTACAGGATTCAAAAAATTAGTGCACCATTCAAGTAAGGACAAAAACTTTTATTTGGAAATCAAAAGAAAGAATCTATTTGACTTGGAAATAAAAGATCTTTTGTTACACCATAGAGAATTATTTTGTTCTTATGTACCAAACAATTTCCATGAGACATTAGAACAATCATTTACGCGATTTCATGATTCCTAAGAGCGAATTCTTTTACTTTAACTATCTTTTAATTATTTATTTTTAATTATCTGGTCTGGCTTTTCTTTTAACTTAACTATCTTGTTCTTGTTCGAATATTGATAAAAAAATAAGTAATTAAAAGACATTAATGGTTTGTACTGTGTATTAAAGGTCAATTCCCGGCAGAAGGTTCCATCGGAACAATTACTTATTTCAAAGTACCTCGTCTCTTTGTTAAAGTTAAAAAAAAAAACAAAAAGGAAGTGTGGGAAAAATGACAAGAAGATATTGGAACATTAATTTAGAAGAGATGATGGAGGCCGGAGTTCATTTTGGTCATGGTACTAAGAAATGGAATCCTAGAATGGCCCCTTACATCTCTGCAAAGCGTAAAGGTATTCATATTACAAATCTCACTGGAACTGCTCGTTTTTTATCAGAAGCCTCTGATTTAGTTTTTGATGCGGCAAGTAGGGGAAGAACCTTCTTAATTGTTGGTACCACAAATAAAGCAGCAGATTCAGTAGCATCGGCTGCAATAAGAGCCCGGTGTCATTATGTTAATAAAAAATGGCTTGGTGGTATGTTAACGAATTGGTCTACTACGGAAACGAGACTTCAAAAGATCAGGGATTTAAGAGCAGAACAAAAGATGGGTAAACTCAACCGTCTTCCCAAAAGAGATGCGGCAATATTGAAGAGAAAATTATTTACCTTGCAAACATATCTCGGCGGTATCAAATATATGACGAGGTTGCCTGATATTGTGATCATCGTTGATCAGCAAGAAGAATATACGGCTCTTCGAGAGTGTGTAATTTTGGGTATTCCGACGATTTGTTTAATCGATACAAATTGTGACCCGGATCTCGCAGATATTTCGATTCCATCCAACGATGATGCTATAGCTTCAATCCGATTGGTTCTTAACAAATTAGTATCCGCAATTTGTGAGGGCCGCTCTAGCTATATAAGAAATCCTTGATTATGATTAAGGGGGGATTTTTTAGATTCGGTTACTATTCTTGAATTAAATAAAAAAAAAAGCAAAAAGGTAAGTGCGGGCATATTGATAATATGTTATTATATTACGTGATTTCTTGGTATCCTATGTAAATTCTTGATATCTTAAATATACAATTAATGAATACGATTTTTTATTCATATTGGTGAGTTGAAAAAGAGATAGAGATGGTTGAATCAAAATAATTTCTTTTTTTAAGTTCAATTTCTGCTATGAGGACAATATGAATGTTATACCATGTTCCATTAAAACACTCAAAGGGTTATACGATATATCGGGTGTAGAGGTAGGCCAACATTTATATTGGCAAATAGGAGGTTTACAAATCCATGCCCAAGTACTTATCACTTCTTGGGTAGTAATTGCTATCTTATTAGGTTCAGTCATTATAGCTGTTCGGAATCCACAAACCATTCCGACCAACGGTCAGAATTTCTTTGAATATATCCTTGAATTTATTCGAGACTTAAGCAAAACCCAGATTGGAGAAGAATATGGCCCTTGGGTTCCCTTTATTGGAACTATGTTCCTATTTATTTTTGTTTCTAACTGGTCAGGTGCTCTTTTACCTTGGAAAATTATACAGTTACCTCATGGAGAATTAGCTGCACCCACGAATGATATAAATACTACTGTTGCTTTAGCTTTACCCACGTCCGTCGCATATTTTTATGCGGGTCTTAGCAAAAAAGGATTGGGTTATTTTGGGAAATACATTCAACCAACCCCCATCCTTTTACCAATTAACATCCTAGAAGATTTCACAAAACCTTTATCTCTTAGTTTTCGACTTTTCGGAAATATATTAGCTGATGAATTAGTAGTTGTTGTTCTTGTTTCTTTAGTCCCTTCAGTAGTTCCTATACCTGTCATGTTTCTTGGATTATTTACAAGTGGTATTCAAGCTCTTATTTTTGCAACCTTAGCCGCGGCTTATATAGGTGAATCCATGGAAGGTCATCATTAACTAGCTTTTCAAATAGTCTTTTTTTTTTTTTTTAGTATTGTTTATTTTATTTATTTATTTATTATAGTATTGTAAGGTATTGTAAGGCTAGAATTTCTATTTTTCCTAATTACAACCAATCCTATAATCATAATCTGGATCCTCATTATTCATATTTGTTATGTTATATATGAACAATATACAACATAAAATAAATATATATATTTATTATCCGGTTTAATTCAAATTGAAATTAGATTCAATTCATTATATATTTCTTATTTATATATATATTATTTATTATTCTTAATTCCTTAATTCTTATATTTTTATATTAAAAATTTTTGTTATTATTTTATTTATTATTATTTGAGAATATGTATAATATACAATACAAATTACAAATAATATAATTTATTATAATTATAATATAATTATTATTTTATTTTAATAATTAGTAACTAATTAGTAGTTAATTACTTTATTAATATAACTAATTAAGTATTTAATAATTAATAATTATTAGTTAATAAAATTAAATAAATAATTATAAATAATTAATAAATAAATTTTTAATTTAAGTTAAGATATTAATAATTAATATCTATTGGTACTTTTTTATTACATAATATGTATTACATATTAACTTTTTTATTACATAATATGTATTACATATTAACTTTTTTATTACATATTACATATTAATATATATATTTTATTATATTAATATATTAATTATATTAATATAATTTTGTTAATATAATTTTGATTTATATTGGATTAATTTGGTATTTGGTATTAAATTAATTTGATAATTTGATTGATATTGATTGCAGCTCACACTGCATTTAGATAGATTTCAATATCAGTCCTTCTCTTCTAGCAATTTTTTTTTGAATGAAAAAATAAATAAACTTAACAATAGTGTAGTGTAGTAAAGAACGAAGAATTAAATGAAAGAATGGTTCGAAACAAAGAAATACAATAGTTACAACTGTATGCATATGGATTTACAAAAACTCTATGATAGTTAAAAACTAAAAACGAGATATTTCTGACGATTCCGTTTTTTAATTTAGTAATTAATATTATTATTTCAACTTGGAGTTTTTAGTTACTTTGACCGCTGGATCTTCATTAAAAAAGTCATAATTGATTGGTTGATTGTATCATTAACCATTTCTTCTTTTTTGTTTTGTGTGAGGAACTTACCATGAATCCACTGATTTCTGCCGCTTCCGTTATTGCTGCTGGATTGGCCGTGGGGCTTGCTTCTATTGGACCTGGAGTTGGTCAAGGTACTGCTGCAGGCCAAGCTGTAGAAGGTATTGCGAGACAACCGGAAGCAGAGGGTAAAATACGAGGTACTTTATTGCTTAGTCTAGCTTTTATGGAAGCTTTAACAATTTACGGACTGGTTGTGGCATTAGCACTTTTATTTGCGAATCCTTTTGTTTAATCCTCAAAATAGAAAAAAGTACCTTAGAGACTTTTTTCTTATTAACTATTAACTTGGAATTTTCCTTTGCTTCTTAGAATTATATTAACACGTTACTAAAAAATTACTTATTTATTGAGACAATACCTAGGAAGGGTTGATTTGAAGATGAGGAATTACCGCATTCACTTGCTTTCTTCCTTTCTGTCTTTAGCTTAGTACAATAGAAAACTTTTTTATTTTCATTGTTTGGAAGTGTTTCAACAAATGAAATATTTTTCAATTGATATCAGATCTAAAACCTAAGTCTAAAGTCTAAGTAAAGTATCTTATTAGAAAATTTTTGAAAATGTAAAAAAATTTAAACAAAACAAATGAAATTACTAGATTTCTTTTATTCTCATTAAATAAATAAAGTGGAAATAAAAAAAAAAAGAAATCGATCAAAAAAAAAGGGCGATCGGAGTGATACAAAAAGAACTCTGTTCTTTGTTAGTCCTATCCAAAAGAAAAGAGAGGAGAATATATGAAAAATTTAATTAATTCTTTCGTTTACTTGGGCCACTGGCCATACGCCGGAAGTTTCGGGTTTAATACCGATATTTTAGCAACAAATCCAATAAATCTAAGTGTAGTGCTTGGTGTATTGATTTATTTTGGAAAGGGAGTGTGTGCGAGTTGTTTATTTCAAGAATAGGATGGATCCATCCATCTGCACTTATGGTTATGGTATTTATAAGGGATAGGGGAAATAGTAAAAAAGTGCACGATCTCGACGAATTTCTTCTGAATAAATTAAAAAATTATATGCAAGAACCATAGCATTTCGTGATTTATTGGTAAATCCACTTTGATTCTCTATCAACCAATAATGCGAGACCTTTAACATGGTTAAAGCTAAATTGTTTAAAGTCCGGACAAAACATGGTATTCTTTCTACCACTACGTTAGTAACCAAATAGTTCAAAAAAATTGGTAATTTATTTGATTTTGATATATAACACTCATATCAATAAATAAATTTAAACTATTTACGAGATAAAAAAAGCAAACAAAGTTCCTTTTTTTATCTAATGCCGAATCGACGACCTATGTATAAAAAAGAGGAATTTTTGGACTTGAAGAAACAAAAATATAATATAATTATTATTATTTTAATTTTTATAATCATATTTCCTTTTTTCATTCAAAAAAATGAAAAAAAAAAGTACAAATAAAAAAACAACTTTGCTGACAATTTTAGATTTTGATCTGGTCTAGTCGGAAGAGTCTTCCTAATATTCTCGTTTTTATATTTTATAAGTTTTGATATGTTTAACTACAAACAGAAAAGAGAAGGTAGGCTCATT